AAGTTATTATAATTGGAATAAAAATTATTGTTCCTAAAATATTAAAGCATATAATAGATTTTATATTTATGTTGGTGTTATTAATTTTTAATAAATAAAAGGATTTTATTATTAATGTTATTATTATATTTAAGTAAAAATATAAGCTAATAGTGGTTCTTAAAAATAAAATTAGTGGTATAATAATTAAATTAATATTTATTAATATGTATAAAATTATTAATTTAGAAAAAAATCCAATTATAGGAGGCATACCTCTTAATGATAGCATTAGTACTATGATAAAAATGTTTTCTTTATTTATTCTAGTGTTGTGTTCTCTAAGAGAGTATGTGAAATATCTAGATTTGTTAGAAAAATAAAAAAATAATGGAAAGATAATTAAGGTGTAGATTAATAAATATATTATTATTAAAAAATTATTATTAAGGCAAGAAGATAGTATTCAACCCAAATGGGAAATAGATGAATAAACTATAATTAACTGGAGGTTAGTTTGGTTAATGGCTTGAATTCTTCCCATGATTGCTCTAAGTAAAGATGATGTAATTACGATTGTAAAATTATTATTTATAAATGATAATATAAATAATGGGGCTAATTTTTGTCAAGTTAAAATTAAAAACAAAATTATTCAACTTATTTGGTTACAGATTGAAGGTAATCAAAAGTGAAAAGGTGCTCTTCCTAATTTAACTAATATTGACATTATTATAATTGATGATATAAAAGAGATGTTGAATATAGAGTATATTGAGATTGAGTAATAAAAAGTGAAAATTGTTGTTATAATAAAAATTGACGATCTTATTCTTTGGATAATAAAATATTTTATAGAGCTTTCAATTTCTATATTTTTTTTTTTAATATTTATTAAAGGTAAAATTCCTATTAAATTTAGTTCTAAACCTATTCATATTATAAACCAGTGAGATGACGATAGTGATATGATTGTTCCTAATACTATAATAAAGATAAATATAAAATTAGCAGGAAAAAATTTATTATTCATAAAGAGTAGGACAATTATGAGTTGCTCAAAGTAAAGTTAGCAGCTTTATTTTATAACATTATTACTCTTATATTCAGTTTAATGATCCTTGGTTTCATTCATGAATTAGGCCAATTGTTAAAATTAATAGGAAGATTATTGAAGAGGACATATAAATCACAGAGGGAGAGAATATAATACTAATAATTAATGGAATAAGAAGGATAATTTCAATATCAAAAATTAAAAAAATTACTGCTAATAAAAAGAATCGCATAGAAAATGGTGATCGAGCATATCATGAAGGATCAAAACCACATTCAAAAGGAGAGTTTTTTTCTCGATCTTTATGTGATTTAACCATAGATATAGAGCTAATAATAAATAAAATAATATTTAAAAGCATTAAGAATAAGGAGAATACAATATAGGAATTCATAAGTATAGAAGATAAGTCTTATAGTTTATAACATCAATATAATCCGTTCATTCCGGCGCTATACTTCAGTGAAGAAAGGTCTTTCAATTTTTTAATTAACAGTTAAATGCCTCTTAGTTTGGCTTTTCACTGTAAACAAGGGTAACCGATTACCTAATTATGGGTCGAAACCATATATGAAGATTCATTTCTTGAGTAGGGTAGAATTAAATAGATATGAATAGTTATTACTATTATTATTATTATTAAATTATTTATATAAAATAGTTATTAAGGATTTATATAAATCATTATCTAGATTAAAAATCTAGTGCTTTTATTTTCAGCCACTTAATAGTTTATATTATGATCCTCATCAGTAAATAAAAGTGTATAAAAATAATCAGACAACATCAACAAAATGTCAATATCATGCGGCAGCTTCAAATCCAAAATGATGAGTTGAGGAAAAATGATTTATTGTAATACGAATTAAGCATATAAAAAGAAAAGTTGATCCGATAATTACATGAAGTCCGTGGAATCCTGTAGCAACGAAAAAAGTAGAACCGTAGATTCTATCTGAAATAGAAAATGATGTTTCTATGTATTCTATTGCTTGTAAAATTGTAAAATAAAATCCTAGAATAATGGTAATTAGTATAGATTGGATAGTTGATTTTAAATTTTTATTTATTATTGAGTGATGGGCTCATGTGACAGATACACCTGAGCATAGAAGGATAGCAGTATTTAGGAGGGGAACTTGGAATGGGTTTAATGGAAAAATATTAATAGGGGGTCAGCAGGCTCCAATATCTATGTTTGGTGCTAATCTTCTATGAAAATATGCTCAAAAAAAAGCAAAGAAAAAACAAATTTCTGATACAATAAATAAAAGTATTCCTCAACGTAATCCTTTATAAACTTTTATAGTGTGGAATCCTTGAAAGGTTCTTTCTCGAGAAATGTCACGCCATCATTGATATATTGTTAAAAGTATTAGTAAAAATGCTATTAATAATAGTATATATCCATATCCGTGAAATCATGAAGATAATCCAGTTGTTAAGAAAAGGGCTCTTATAGATCCTGTTAATGGTCATGGTCTAAATTCAACTAAGTGAAAAGGGTTTCGGGTCATATTGTTAAATGAATTTTATGTATTTACAAAAAAAATACGATTATTTAGGGTACATAAAAAAAATTAGTTTTTTTTGTCAAAAAAAAAAAGATGGTAGAGAGGCTTTTTTTTTAAAAAAAGAGGGGTATGTATGTATTATATAATTCATTTATATACTATGTTAATATATATTTAAATATAATATATAAATTAGTATTAATTTTATTTTATATAATAATTATACAATACAATAAATAAAATTAATTTTTAAATATTAATTTCAATATTTATTATTATTATAAATATATATGCTATAATACATAAAAACAAAATATGTATAACTTTTATAATTATAATATGTTCCCTGCAGTATTAATAAAAGTGGCCACCATGTGTTCTATAAGTATTATTGATTGGACTGGTTAAGTATAATCATTTAATAATTTGATTATTATTATATTGTTATTATAATATTATACACTTAGCACAGAATGTTTATAATAAATAATATAAATGATAAAGTGATTATTGGGGCCTGTGATTGTTGTAATAGTAACATTACGTATCTCTAGTTGTATAATCGTCATAATTTTTTACGTATAATAATATAACAACCGCTATAAATATCACAAGAAAAAAGAGAGATACTCGGTTTTGAAATATCAAGTATTATCAAGTATAGACTTATCAAGAAAATATATGTTTTATATTATAGACATATAGATTTTTATAAGTTTTATTTAAATATATAGGTTTATGTGAGGTTGTTTAAGATACACTAATTTTATATATTCTTTTTTATTATGTTTAATTTTGATTAAAAACAAATCTTAAATATATCTTTTGTTATTAGGTAGGGGTTTTAGATTAAGAAATATTATAGATTGATATGTCGTGTAGTAATTTAGACTATTGAGTCTTTGATAATATGGATTGTATTATATAAATATGTTTATTATATAAACTATTTTATTAGTATAATGTAGTATGGTTGTTTTCCAAACAATTGGTTTAATGTAATTAAATAAGATAAGGTGTTAATTAAGGGATGGTATATATATGTATATATCTATTAACGATAAAGTGATTGTTGTAATAGTAACATTACGTATCTCTAGTTGTATAATCGTCATAATTTTTTACGTATAATATAATATCCTATGTAAATGTCATGAGAGAAGAAGGTATATCTTGATTTTAATATTTTAATTGTTCCGAGTATAGACAATAAAAATATATTATATATTTTTATATATTAAGGGATGGTATTAAATAGATTTTAATCTATTACTATTTAATTGCAAATTAAATTTTCTTATAAAATATAATACCGTTAAGAGTTAATTTATTAACGATAAAGTGATTGTTGTAATAGTAACATTACGTATCTCTAGTTGTATAATCGTCATAATTTTTTACGTATAATATAATATCCTATGTAAATGTCATGAGAGAAGAAGGTATATCTTGATTTTAATATTTTAATTGTTCCGAGTATAGACAATAAAAATATATTATATATTTTTATATATTAAGGGATGATATATATACGTATATATCTGTGTTAATTTATATGTATATTTACAAAATTAATTATATATTTAGATAGTAGATATGTTTGTCAAAAATATAAGTATATAAGAGAGAGAGAATTTATAAAGGTTTTTGTGGTGTATGTGCATTAAAAATTTTCGTTTTTTAGGAATAAAATTAAGATTATCAGAAATATATTTATTTATATATGAAATTTTAGTAGAATTAGTTTATATTAAGATACTAGGTTGTGGGCTTAGAGAAAAATTTTTATTTATTTTACTATGAATAAAATAAAATTTGAAGTATTTTTTAGGTTGTTGTTGGTTTTATTTTCTTTTTTTTGGATAATTATTTTTATGTATTTAATAATAAATAATTGTTGTTATATTATTTCGTGAGAAATTTTTAGAGTAATAAGTTTATTTGTGGAAATAGATATTTTATTTGATTGGGTAAGATGTAGTTTTAGGAGATTAGTTTGTTTAATTTCTAGTTCGGTTTGTATTTTTAGAGTGACATATATAAAGGGGGATAATAATGGAAAACGGTTTATTTTGGTATTAATATTATTTGTAGTATCAATGAATTTTTTAATTTTTATTCCGAGATTTATTAGGTTGATTTTAGGGTGGGATGGTTTAGGTTTAGTATCTTTTTGTTTAGTGATTTATTATCAAAATAATAAGTCATTAAGTGCAGGGATACTTACAGTGTTAATAAATCGTGTAGGGGATTGTTTTGTGTTAAGAGGAGTTAGGTTGATGGTAATTTTGGGTCATTGAAATTATTTATGTATTTGATATTTTTATATATTTGATATTTGTATAATTTTTATTATTATTGCAGGCATAACAAAGAGAGCTCAAATTCCGTTTAGTAGTTGACTTCCTGCAGCTATAGCAGCTCCTACTCCTGTTTCTGCTTTGGTTCATTCATCTACTTTAGTTACAGCTGGTGTATATTTATTAATTCGATTTTATTATTCTTTAAGATATTTAGAATATTTTAATGAGGTTATATTGTTTTTTTCGATTGTAACTACTTTTATATCAGGTATTTGTGCTATTTATGAGTATGATATAAAAAAAATTATTGCTTTATCTACATTAAGGCAGTTAGGGGTTATAATGATGTCGTTAGGTATAAATATACCTATATTAGCTTTATTTCATTTATATACTCATGCTATATTTAAAGCATTATTATTTTTATGTGGTGGAAATATTATTAATTATTATAATGGAGTTCAAGATATTCGAGATATTAGTGGTGTTTTTTTTGTTTTACCATTAACGAGGGTTATTATAAATATTTCTAATATAGCTTTATGTGGATTTCCTTTTTTAGCTGGGTTTTATTCTAAGGATATAATTATTGAGGTTTTATTAAGAAGAAATATAAATTTATTGATGGGAAGATTAGGGTTATTTGGTGTTTGTTTAACAATATTGTATACTATACGTATATCTTTATTAATTTTATGGAGAAGAGTTAGTAGCATATTATATAAGGAGATAAGAAAAGAGGATATATATGTAGTTGTTTCTATAATAATTTTATGTATGGGAGCTTTATTTGGGGGTTTTGTGTTTCAGAATGAAGTTATTTGTTTTGAGGAGGTTATTATTTTACCTTTAAATTATAAATTGTTTGTGACATTTATATTATTAGTTTCAATTGTATTTTCTTTTAGTTTGTGGTTAGGGAGGTATAATAAGAAAAGTATAGATATTTTATATTGATGTAATAGTAAGATATGGTTTTTATCTTTTTTAAGGGGGTATCCTTTTTTGAAATTAATTAGTCAAGTTTCTAATAGAAACTTGAAGATAGTTGATATAGGTTGATTAGAGGTAATGGGGGGTCAGGGGATTTTTATGTTTATTAAACAAATTTTTTTAATACTGGAGTATTGAGTAGTTGTAATGTTTAATATTTATATGATTCTTGTATTGATTATAATAATTATGTATTGTTTAAGTAGCTTAATAAGAGCATAACGTTGAAGGTGTTAAGGTGATATTTTTATTTTTAAATATGCTATAATACATAAAAAYAAAATATGTATAACTTTTATAATTATAATATGTTCCCTGCAGTATTAATAAAAGTGGCCACCATGTGTTCTATAAGTATTATTGATTGGACTGGTTAAGTATAATCATTTAATAATTTGATTATTATTATATTGTTATTATAATATTATACACTTAGCACAGAATGTTTATAATAAATAATATAAATGATAAAGTGATTATTGGGGCCTGTGATTGTTGTAATAGTAACATTACGTATCTCTAGTTGTATAATCGTCATAATTTTTTACGTATAATATAATATCCTATGTAAATGTCATGAGAGAAGAAGGTATATCTTGATTTTAATATTTTAATTGTTCCGAGTATAGACATTATAAATATACTTGAATGTRTATATATATATATATATATATATTAAGGTACAGGTTATTAATATGGGTATAATTTAGTGTATGGGCATATAAAGTTTTGATCTTTAAGGATAAGGTTCAAGTCCTTTTTTTGTAAAGAGTTTTAAGTTAATTTAAACTATAAATTTTCAAGGTTTATAATAAATAAGTGTGTTTAAATTCTGTGTGAGGTGGTCGAATTTTAGTCGGTAGATTGTAAATTTATTAATAAGTAGTATACTTTCTCATGGTTTTATATTTTATAATAAAATATTAAATTGCAAATTTAAAGATACAAAAATTGTTAAAACTTGGGTTATTGTTAATAAAGTAAGCTAAGGAAAGCTGTTGGGTTCATACCTCAAAAATAGATATATTATTCTCTTTATTATGAATTTGATTTTGGTTTGTTTTTAATTGTTATAATTTTATACATGTTAGGTTTAATTGGTGATTTACGTTATATTTATTTAAGGTTATTATTAAGAATATGTTTTTAAATATAAATATGTTTTATTTAATATGTATTTATTATAGGTTATATTGGTATAATAAGTTGATAAGTATTTCAGTATATTTATTTGTACAATGAATGAAAGTTTTATACAGAAATTATATGTGATAATTGGGTAAATTTGTGCCAGCATCTGCGGTTATACAAATAATTTAAATTAAAAATTTATGGTTTAAAATAAAGTTATATAAGGGGGATAAAAGGAATTAATATTTTATTTGTTAAGTAAAATTATTAAAAATTATTTGTTTTTTATTATTTTCTTTATTATGAATTCTTTGAAAATTTAAATATAAACTAGGATTAGATACCCTATTATTTTATTTTTTAAAAAATTTTGTACCTAAGTATTATGAATAATAATTGTTAATATATATGTGTAGTATTTAAAACTTAAAAGATTTGGCGGTTCTTCATATCCAATTAGGGGAGTTTGTTAATTAATTTGATAATCCACATTTTAAACTTACTTTTTTTTGAAAATTATGATAGCAGTTTGTATATTGCTGTCGTTAGTTTATGTTTTAAGAATTAGTTAAAAAACTAAGAAATGTTTTAATTATTATGTCAAGTCATAATGCAGCTTATAGAGAAGGTTTAATGAACTACTATAATTAATATTATTGATTGTCCGGATTTTAAATATTATAGTTGATTAGTAAGGTGGACTTAATAGTAAATTTATAATTAGTATGTAAAATTGAATTAATGGTTTTGTAGAGTGTACATATCGCCCGTCACTCTTGTTGTTTGAAATAAGATAAGTCGTAACATAGTAGAGGTAATGGAAATTGTTTCTGGATTAATTATTGCAAAAATTAACATAAAAAATGTGTTTCACTTACGTTGAGATTATAATTAAATTATTTAATTATTTTTGAAAAATAATTTTGTTGGTTTTGTTTTTAATGTGTATATAAGATAAAAAGGTTTAATATTATTAGTAAGAAGTTTAGAAATTATTTGATTATTTTGTACTGAGAAGGAGGCAATAAAAGTTTATATATAGTAAAAATTAATTTTTGTATCTTTTGTATAATGGTTTAATAATATTTAAGTATTTATTTATGTTTCTCGAATTAAAAAGATTTATTTATTATATACATTAGTATTAAAATTAATATTAGGGGTATATTAGTTAACGTGGTATAGTTATTATATTAATAGTAAATGGTAGTGATATGCTATTCGATTTTTAGGATAGCTAGTTTATTAGTTATTTCATTTTAGTGTCAATTTAAATATATTATGGTAGTAATTAATTTAAATTTAAATATTGGGGGATAAGCTTCTTGTAATGAGTAAGATTTAAAACATATACTGTGTTTAAGTTGAGTTAATAATTTTTCTTATTGTTAATACATATATATGTAATAGTGTTTATGTCTTAATTGTTTTAATATAGTAAGTAGTTTATAATTTTTTTTAAAAATTAGTTATAATGTTTAAATGAGTATTTATTAATGTAGTGTATTTAATTTATATTAATAGCTAGGGTTTAAGTTGTTATTAGTTATATATATAGTTAATTAAAATAAAGGAATTCGGCAAATATTAATTTCGCCTGTTTATCAAAAACATGTCTCTTTGATTTTTAATAATAAAGAGTTGGGCCTGCTCGGTGAGTAATTTTAACAGCTGCGGTATTATAACTGTACTAAGGTAGCATAATAATTTGCCTTATAAATTGAGGCTAGAATGAATGGTTTGACGAAAATTATACTGTCTCTATTTTAATTGATAGAAGTTAATTTTTAAAGTGAAAAAGCTTAAATAGTTTAAAGGGACGAGAAGACCCTATTGAGCTTTTATTGAATTTATAATTTTATATAAGTGTATTAATAATATATTTAATATTAGTTATAATAGTTTAATTTTGGTTGGGGTGATCAAGGAATAATGATGTAGTAACTTCCTTAATTGTTTAATTTAGTTAAATAATAAACCAATGTTATTGCTTATAGATAAGTTACCATAGGGATAACAGCGTAATTTTCTTTGAGAGTTCATATTGAAAAGAGAGATTGCGACCTCGATGTTGGATTAAAATAACCATTAAGTGAAGAGGCTTTATTAGGTAAATCTGTTCGATTTTTAAAATTTTACATGATCTGAGTTCAAACCGGTGTAAGCCAGGTTGGTTTTTATCTTTTAAAGTTTATGATTATTTAATTTAGTACGAAAGGATTGGTTAAGATTAATTATGTAAATTAATTTATTAAATTAATAAAGTTGGCAGAAAATATGTGAATAGTTTAGAATTATTTTATAAAAGGTATTCTTTTACTTTATAAATTAAGGTGACAGATTAGTGTGAAGGATTTAAGATTCTTTTAGGAAAATTTAAATTAAGTTTTCTCTTAATAATGTTTGTGGATGTTGTATCATACATTGTGTCATGTATTTCGGCTTTATTAGCGGTTGCTTTTTTTACTTTATTGGAGCGGAAAGGGTTAAGTTATTTTCAGATACGTAAAGGACCTAATAAAGTAGGGTTAATAGGCTTACCTCAACCTTTGGCTGATGCAATTAAGTTATTTAGTAAGGAGTTTATTAAACCAATTATAGTTAATTTTTTTCCTTTTTTAATTTGTCCTTTTCTTAGGTTGTTTTTTTCTTTGTTTTTATGAATTTTATATGGGAGTTATTTTATTGTGTCGTTAGGGGGGATAAGAATAATATTATTTTTATGTGTGTCTAGAATTAGGGTATATTCAGTAATAGGAGCTGGTTGGTTTTCTAATTCTAAATATGCTTTATTAGGGTCAGTTCGGGCTGTAGCTCAAAGAATTTCATATGAGGTAAGAATATCATTAATTTTAATGAGATGTTTATTAATAGTGGGTAGTGTAAATTTGATATATTTATTAAAATATCAATATGTTTGTTGGGTGTTATTTATTAATTTATTTATATTTTTAATGTGAGTTGTTTCTAGGGTAGCTGAAACTCATCGAGCTCCTTTTGATTTTGCTGAAGGAGAGTCAGAATTAGTTTCTGGGTTTAATGTGGAGTATGGATCGGTAGGTTTTGCTTTGTTATTTATAGCTGAGTATGGTAATATTTTATTTATAAGATTTTTATGTAGGAGGATATTTTTTGGGGGAGGGGTTGTTATAAGAAGAATAGGGGTATCAATAGGCTTATTAGTGGGTTTATTGAGAGTTGTGTTTATTTGAGTTCGTGCTAGTTATCCTCGTTATCGTTATGATTTGTTAATATATTTAATTTGAAAAAGTTATTTACCGTGTGTTTTAATAATTTTGATATTTATAGTGTTTATTTGTAAGGGATTTTATTACATTTAAGTAAGCAAAAAATAGTTTAAAATAATAAAATAATAGCATTGGAAGTTATAGATTAAATATGTTTTTATTTTTTGAGATGGGTTTATTAATAATATTAATATTAAGTTTTTCATTAATTAGGGTATTAGTGGGTTTAATTCAGCCTTTGAGTTTAGGGTTTATAATTATATTAATTAGGGTTATTATAAGTATTATGTTTTCTTTTTTTATTTATTCTTGATATGGTTTTATGTTATTTTTAGTTTATATTGGTGGATTGTTAATTATATTTATATATATTATTAGGTTAATTCCTAATTTAATTTTTTTTTCTAAGGGGTTGTTTTTATATTTTTTTTTATTAATAAGAAGTTTTATAGTAGTAAATTTATTTTCTATATTTAAAATGATTGATATAAGGTTAATGAGAAGTAAGGTTATAGAAATAAAGATATTGAGAATGGGGATATCTAGCTTAGTTATGGGAAGTTATAATTTTTTTAATTATGTTTTTTTGGGTATTTTATTATTATTTATTTTAATTAGAGTGGTAAAAATTTGTTATTATTGTGAAGGTCCTTTACGAGTTTTTAGATATAAGTATGCTTAGTTCATTGCGAAAAACACATCCTGTATTACGAATTTTAAATAAAGCGTTAGTTGATTTACCTTCACCTGTTAATTTATTTATTTGGTGAAATTTTGGGTCTTTATTAGGTATGTGTTTAATTATTCAAATTTTAAGGGGGGTATTTCTTGCTATGCATTATACTTCCTGTATTGAATATTCATTTGATTCTGTAGTTCATATTATACGTGATGTGAATTATGGGTGAATTTTACGCTATGTTCATGCGAATGGGGCTTCATTTTTTTTTATTTGTTTATATACACATATTGGACGTGGTTTATATTATGATCTATATATGAATATTTATACTTGAAATGTTGGGGTTTTGTTATATGTGTTAGTAATATTAACTGGTTTTGTTGGTTATGTTTTACCATGAGGGCAGATATCTTTTTGAGGGGCTACTGTTATTACTAATTTAGTTTCAGTTATTCCTTATATTGGGGAGAGATTAGTATATTGGATTTGAGGAGGATTTTCTGTAGATAATGCGACATTAAGACGGTTTTTTTGTTTTCATTTTTTATTTCCATTTATTATTGTTGGTTTAGTTATTTTACATTTTTTGTTTTTACATGAGGGGGGTTCTAGAAATCCTTTAGGATTGAATAGAGACTTAGATAAAATTCCTTTTCATCATTATCATAGGTTTAAAGATGTTTTGGGATTTTTAATTTTAATATTTGGTTTAATTGAATTAAGTTTATTATTTCCAAATTTTTTAGGGGATGCGGAAAATTTTATTCCTGCAAATCCATTAGTCACACCTATTCATATTAAACCGGAATGATACTTTTTATTTGCTTATGCTATTCTTCGATCTATTCCTAATAAATTGGGAGGAGTTGTAAGGTTAAGTATATCGATCATAATTTTATTTTTTTGTCCTTTTCTTCATATAAGTGGTTGTATGGGGTTGAGTTACAATTTTTTAGGACAATTCTTTTTTTGATGTTTAATTGGTGTTTTTTGTATTTTAACATGGATTGGAAAATGTCCTGTGGAGTATCCTTATGAAGTTATTGGTCAAGTTTTTAGTGTTATGTATTTTTTATGTTTTTTAATTCGGCCTATTATAGATATTGTATGAATAAATTTATTAGAGTTTTAGGTTATATTGGATAAGTAAGATTTTGAAAATCTTTTTAAAGTGTTCGATTCACTTGTAATCTTGGAGTTATAAAAATATTATTATTTATTTTTGGTTTACAAAACCGATGTTTTTTATTAAACTATTATAACGTATATGATTATAAATAGGGGTTTGTTAATTGGAAGTTATATATATTTATGTGGGTTATTTGTGTTGTTATTTCAATGGAAACATATTTTAAATATATTGTTAAGGTTTGAAGTATTGACATTGAGGGTAGTATTTTTATATTCATTTTCTTGTATTTATATTATGTTTAATTTTTATTTAATAATTGTTTTAGTAGTTTTTGGTGTTTGTGAAGCTTCGTTGGGGTTATCTTTATTAGTAAGATTTATTCGTTCTCATGGTAGTGACTACGTTATAAGATTAAATATATATAAATTATAGGAGTAGTAATGAGAATATTAATATTATTAATATTTAATAAAATATGGAGTTGAGAGTTACGATTTTGGTTTATTATGTTTTTTAGATTTATTAGTTTAAAGTTTTTAAAAGTTAGTATAAGTGGTATAAATGTATATTATTTTAATATTGATATAATGTCTATAAGTTTAATTTTATTAAGATTTTGGACAAGAGGGTTGATATTATTATCAAGATATAATTCAATTAAAATAATTAATAATAAGGTGAATTATTTTTCTTTTTGTGTATTATTACTTTGTTTAATTGTTATTATTTTTTTTATATTAAAAAATATTATTTATTTTTATCTTTTTTTTGAAATATCTTTAATTCCTACTTTGTTTTTAATTCTTGGGTGGGGGTATCAGCCTGAGCGTTTACAGGCTGGTATATATATAATGTTATACACTGTTAGGGCTTCATTACCTTTATTATTGTGCATTATGTTAATTAAATATGAGAGGAATACGTTAGATATAAGTTTATTGAGGTTATTGTGAGGGGGTAGTATGAGTTTATGTTGATTTTTTGGTTTATTATTAGCTTTTTTAGTAAAATTACCAATATTTTTTTTTCATTTATGACTACCAAAAGCTCATGTTGAGGCTCCTATTTCTGGTTCTATAATTTTAGCAAGTGTATTATTAAAGTTAGGGGGATATGGGATTATACGGTTTTTAAGGTTATTTAATTTTGTTTTAGGAGATTTTATTAAAATATTAATAGTTGTATGTTTATGAGGGGGGGTGTTAACATCAATTACTTGTGTAGGTCAAAGTGATATAAAAAGGTTAATTGCATATTCTTCTGTAGGGCACATAGGTGTGATGTTAGGAGGTTTAATAAGGGGGTTTATTATTGGTTGAGAGGGAGCTATGTTAATAATGATTTGTCATGGTTTATGTTCATCAGGTTTATTTTGTTTAGGAAATTTAATTTATGAGAAAATTAATAGACGAAGATTATTTTTATGTGGAGGAATAATTAATTTTAATCCAAATTTGAGTTTATTAATATTTTTATTGTGTATTTGTAATATAGGAGCTCCTCCTTTTATTAGTTTAATAAGGGAGATTATACTTTATATTTCTTTGTATATATATACTTATTTTTTTATTTTTTTTGTATTGGTTATAGTTTTTATGGGGGGGTTATATAATTTAATGTTTTATGTAATAGTTCATCACGGTCAAATAATAGTGTTTATGAAATCTTTAAAAGAGAGTAAAAGTAATGAAATTTTATTATTATGCTTACATATTATGCCATTAGTTATTTTTATATTAAATATTAGGTTTATTAGAAAAGTGTTTTTTTAAATGTAATTTGGTTATTATAAGTTTTAAGTTGTGATTAATTTAATTTATTTAAAAGAAAAGTTAGTTTTAGTGTTATGTGGAGAGGTTAATTTAAAAAAAATTTTTTTTATTTAATTATTTATATAAATTACTTATATTAATAATTACGTAAATTGTGTTATTTGATATTATAGTTATTGTTTGATGTTTGATAGATGGTTTATAATAGAAGTATGTGTATAAGTTAATTTATTATTGGTTGAGTATCGATTGATGATTGTCAGAGTATAAGGTGATTAGTAAAGAAAAAATATAACCTTGAATAATGGCGATACCAATTTCGAAGATAAAATATATAACTTGAATTATTAATACAATTGATGTTGTGATAATAGAGATGTTAATTAAGGAGAATGATAAAAAATTTCCAATTAATGTTAAAATAATATGACCAGCACTAATATTTGCAGCAATTCGAATTGCTAATGTAATTGGCTGTACTATAATTCTTATAATTTCAATTAGTGGAAGAAAAGGAATTAAAAATGAAGGTGTTCCTGATGGGAGAAGAGAAGCTAAAGATGAGTAAGGATTGTTTTGGTAGGTAGATAAAATTAATCTTATTCATAAAGGAAAGGATAATGAAAATGATATAACTAAATGGCTAGTAGAGCTAAATACATAAGGAATTAAGCCCATTAGATTAAAATTAATAATTAATAAAAATAATGAAGATGTAATTAAGGAAAATCCTCCTATGTTTTTACTAAATGATCGATTGATTTGGGAATTAATAGTTTGTTTAGGAATGAGAAATGAGGAAGTTATTTTTGAAGGAGTAATTCATAAAGAAGAATTAATAAAAAAAAGCGATCATAAGGATAATATTCATGTTAGTGAATGAAGGTATATTGTAGTTGAATTATGGTCATCAAATGAAGAAAAAATATCTACTATCATTTTTTATCAATTATATTTTATATGTTTTTTAATATTTTTTTTTTGAATTATTAAATATTTATTTTTTATATTTCATCATATGATAGATGAGTTAATTATAATAAGAAGTCAGAAAAGGGAGAAGAGAAATATTCAATTTAATGGAGATAATTGAGGCATGTAAAAAGTACTATTATTATGATTAGTAATTTAATTTTGACAAAATTATGTTATAATTTAACTAACTTTTTTATTTATTTATTATATTTAATAATCAATTATTAAATGTTTGTATGTTAATAATTTCTAAAGTAATAGGTATAAATGAGTGATTAGCTCCACAAATTTCTGAGCATTGTCCATAAAATAGTCCTGGTCGATTAGAATATATATTTAGTTGATTTAATCGACCAGGAATGGCATCAACTTTTATTCCTATAGATGGGATTGCTCAAGAGTGGATAACATCAGTAGAGGAGATAATTATTCGTGTATTTGTTTTTATAGGTATAGTTAAGTGATGATCTGTTTCTAAAAGTCGATAGGATCCTACATTGATTTCATTAGAAGGCATTATATATGCATCAAATTCAATATTTATAAAATCTGAATATTCATATCTTCAGTATCATTGGTGTCCTAATACTTTAATAGTGATTAAAGGATCAATAGATTCATCTAGTAAATATAAGAGTTTAAGAGAAGGTAAAGCTAAAAATAAAAGAATAATTCTTGGGATGATTGTTCATATAGTTTCAATTTTTTGACTTTCAGTGATTAGGAGAGAAGAAAATTCATTAGTTATTAAGAGAATTGTAATATAGAATACTAATGATAAAATAGTAATTAAGATAAATATAGTATGATCATGAAAAAAGATTAGTTGTTCTATTAAAGGGGAGTTTGCGTCTTGAAATCCTAATTGTCCTCATTGGGTCATATTATTTAAATAAATAAAGCTCCTGTTTCTATTTGGTTATGAAAATCAATAGGGAGTCGATTATCTCATTCTAATGATGTATTTATGTGATTTGATCAAATAATAATTCGTTGGGAAATTAAGCTTTCTCAGACAATAAATATAAAAAATATAATTGATGTTAATGATAAAAGGGATCCTATAGAAGATACTATGTTTCATTTTGTGTATGAATCAGGATAATCAGAGTAGCGTCGAGGTATTCCTGCAAGTCCTAGGAAATGTTGTGGGAAAAAAGTAATATTTACTCCTACAAATATTATATAAAAATGAGATTTTGTATATTGTTGGTTTAAGGATAATCCTGTAACAAGGGGGTATCAGTGGTTAAATCCTGCAAATAAAGCAAATACTGCTCCTATTGATAAAACATAATGAAAATGTGCTACAACATAGTATGTATCGTGAAGTATGATATCTAGGGATGAATTAGACAAGACAATACCTGTTAGTCCCCCTATTGTGAAAAGAAAAATAAACCCTAGGGATCATAATATTGGGGCAGTATATTTAATAGGTGAACCGTAGATAGTGGCTAGTCATCTAAAAACTTTAATTCCAGTAGGAATAGCAATAATTATTGTTGCGGCAGTAAAGTATGCTCGAGTATCAACATCTATTCCTACTGTGAATATATGATGAGCTCATACAATAAATCCTAATAAACCAATTGATAATATAGCATAAATTATTCCTAAGCTTCCAAACGTTTCTTTTTTTATTGAATAATGGGAAACAATGTGGGAGATTATACCAAATCCAGGTAGAATTAAAATGTATACTTCTGGATGTCCAAAAAATCAAAATAAATGTTGGTAGAGGATTGGGTCTCCCCCCCCACTAGGGTCGAAAAAGGTTGTATTGAAGTTTCGGTCAGTTAAAAGTATAGTAATTGCTCCTGCTAGAACAGGTAAGGATAAAAGTAGTAAAATAGCTGTAATTAGAACAGATCATACGAATAAAGGTAATCGTTCTATTTGTATTCCTTCTCATCGTATATTAATAATAGTTGTAATGAAATTAATAGCTCCTAAAATAGAGGATACTCCTGCTAAATGAAGAGAAAAAATTGCTAAATCTACAGAGGGGCCTATGTGAGCTAGATTTCTAGATAAGGGAGGATAAACTGTTCATCCGGTTCCTGCTCCTCTTTCCACTGCTGCTGAAGTTAGAAGAAGTGTTAAAGAAGGAGGCAGAAGTCAAAATCTTATGTTATTTATTCGAGGAAATGCTATATCGGGGGCACCTAATATAAGTGGAACTAATCAGTTTCCAAATCCTCCAATTATAACGGGTATTACTAAAAAAAAAATTATTACAAATGCATGGGCTGTTACAATTACATTGTACAGTTGATCATCATTTAGTAGGGATCCTGGTTGTCCTAATTCTGTTCGAATCATTAGTCTTAAGGATGTTCCTAATAATCCTGATCAAATTCCAAAAATAAAATATAGAGTACCAATATCTTTATGATTTGTAGAGAATATTCATCGCAT